CTAATTCACCTGCCATTACTTCATCAAGACCATAAATACGGGCGATGCCGTCGCCTACTTGAAGTACGGTCCCAATATTTACAATCTTTACTTCTCTATTATATTGCTCAATACGTTCACGGATAATATTACTAATTTCGTCGGCTTTAATTGTTGCCATGAGTATTTCTTAATTCTTTTTTTTCTTCAAAAAAAAAATAATAATAATGTGCCTAAAGTAAAAGGACTAATCAGTTATTTCTTTCATCGACCCAAACATGCCAATATTGGCACTAATGGTACGTAAATGTAACTCCTTGTTCAAACAACTATTCAGAGTTCCGAGCGCTCCTTGTAAAGCTTGTTGGAAAACTCGTTGCCGGACTTGATTAATTGCTCTTTGTTGTTCAAAATGAAGGGTTTCATTTTTGTAATTTTCTAATTGATCCAAAGTCTTATAAGTTGAATTAATCAAATTGAATTTTTCTCGTTCTATCTCAGAGTATCCATTCACTCGAAACTGATCCGCTTCTATTTCGATTTTTCGTAACCGGGCCCGGGCTTTTTCCAGCCGTTCAATGGCCCCTCCCTGCAGTTCTTCTGAATTTCGAATACTATTCAAAATCCTCAGTTTGCGATTATCTAATAAATCACTTAATGAAAGTAGATTATCTTTCCATTCATCTCAAAACTTCGATGATCCCTTCCCGAACCAAACATGAATTTTTCGATTCATTTGGCTCTCCCACTCAATTACGTCAACTACTTATGTATGGGGGGGGGTTCCCATATCTTTTTTTAATGTAATGAGCCTATCCTCTCCCTCTCTTCTCTATTCATATTCCAAAATGAATCTTGCGACTGATCCCTAATCCAAGAACAGAATATTCGGAGGACTCTTCTGACCAAATCAAAATATATAATTGTCAGCAAAGTTGTTTCTTTTTTTCTTCAAATCCAAAGAATTCTTCTTACTTTATATGGAGGTCATCGATTCAGCATAAAAAGGGGTTGGTTGAAATACCTATTTTTCCAATATTTTCCAATAAAATTTCCAATACCAATAAAAGGCTCAAATCTTTTATCAACATGAGTGTTTTATATCGAAAAAAAAAAAAGTCCAACAATTATTATTAATTATTCATTTTTAAAACATTTCAATTCTATAGTAAAACATAGTAGTAGAAAGAGTACCGTGCTGTGTCTGGACTTCAAACTTTAGCTTTAACCATGTTAATGGTCCCACATTATTGGTTTGGTTGATAGAGAATCAAAATAGATTTACCAACAAATCACGAAATGCTATGGTTCTTAAATATGATTTGAAATTGATTCAGAAGTAATTCGCGGAATCATGCACCCTTTTCCCTTTGGTCCTAGTTATAACGAAAAAAAGTGCAGCTGGTTGGGTCCAGCCTATTCTTGAAATAAACAACTCGCACACACTCCCTTTCCAAAAAAGATCAATACACCAAGCACTACACTTAGATTTATTGGATTTGTTGCTAAAATATCGGTATTAAGCCCGAAACTCCCGGCGAATGGCCAGTTAACCAAAGAAACGAAAGAATCGGTTACATTTTTCATATGATCTCCTCTTTTAGATAGACTAAAAAAAAAAAAGAACTGCGTTCTTTTTTTTTTTTCTACGTAATATATATTTATTTAATTTATTTAAGTTCTTTGTTTTTTTAGTAATTTACCTATTTCGAAACAGGGTTTCGAAATCCTTTCTTTGAATTGGCAATTGGGGATTCCCGATAAGAGGGATACTTATTAGTATTAGGGGCCGGGATTCCTGTCAATTGCAAAACCCCTCGTTTGTTGCAGCATCACTTAAAAAGAGGGTTTCCTTTAGACTAAGAACGGGAAAGAAAAAGGCGAACTGGTATGCCTATCCTAATTCCCCATCCTCAAATCAGTCCTTCCAATTGGAGGAGTTAAATCTTGATAGAATTCGAAAAAGCCAGAAACACAGATATAATAAATAAGAGAAAAAAAAAAAAAAAAAAAATAAGTCAATTGCCCTTCCTTTTTCTAGGATTAAACAAAAGGATTCGCAAATAAAAGTGCTAATGCTACAACCAGCCCATAAATTGTTAAAGCTTCCATAAAAGCCAGACTAAGCAATAAAGTACCTCGTATTTTTCCCTCCGCCTCGGGCTGTCTCGCGATCCCTTCTACTGCCTGGCCCGCAGCAGTACCTTGACCAACTCCAGGTCCAATAGAAGCAAGCCCAACAGCCAACCCAGCAGCAATAACGGAAGCGGCAGAAATCAGTGGATTCATGATAAGTCCCTCGCACTAAAATAAAGAAAAACTAAAGAAATCGTTAATGATACAATCGTCCAATGAATTATGACTTAATTATTCCGTCACTAGGGTTCGCCCAGCCGAAGTAACTAAGAACTCCCAATTGGCGTAATAATAATATAATATTATTATTGAACCATCAAAACTTTTTAGATATCTCTTTTTTAGTTTCGATCCACCGGCACAACACAGGATTTTTGTAAATCCATACGACTTTTGTTCTTCCATTTCTTTTTTCGGAACTCTTTTTTGAATTCTTCGTTCGTTTTCTTTCTTTCATCTCTTTATTTTTATTGATTCAATTCCCAGTCAAAGCAAAGACGAAATCGAACAATTTTTATTAGAATCCCTATCGAAATTCACAATAATCACAAGAGTAGGGTGTATTAGATATATCTTTAGTTCATACATAACTAGCAATATCTAATATCCCATATACATGTCTTTCTTACAGAACGTAAACCAACTATTCATATCTTAGACTCCAAGTATTCGTATCTTAAAGTCAATCGTATTCTAGAACCCCTTTTCAAAAAATACACAAGAGTTGGCATTTGATTCCATATACCTAATTATGTCCCTCTCGTCGAATCACCCCGTTTTTTAGAAATCTCTTTTTTTTTTTTTTTTTTTTTTCTACGACTCTTGATCGTATATGCTGTATTTGTAGATTTATGTTTGGATATCTATTTTCCTAAGTAGATTATCTTGAGTTACGCATACATTGCCCTTGTTCTAAGCTACAAAAAAAGACTATTTCGAAAACGAGTCAATGATGTCCCTCCATAGATTCGCCTATATAAGCCGCAGCTAAAGTTGCAAAAATAAGAGCTTGAATACCGCTTGTAAATAATCCAAGGAACATGACGGGTATAGGAACCACTAAAGGTACTAAAGAAACAAGAACAACAACTACTAATTCATCGGCTAATATATTCCCAAAAAGTCGAAAACTAAGTGATAGAGGTTTTGTGAAATCTTCTAAAATGTTAATGGGTAAAAGAATTGGAGTCGGTTGAATGTATTTACTGAAATAGCCTAATCCCTTTTTGGAAAGACCCGCATAGAAGTATGCTATTGATGTGAGCAAAGCTAAAGCAACGGTAGTATTTATATCATTCGTGGGTGCGGCTAACTCCCCATGAGGTAACTCTATGATTTTCCAAGGTAAAAGAGCACCTGACCAATTAGAAACAAAAATAAAAAGAAACAGAGTTCCAATAAAGGGAACCCACGGGCCATATTCTTCTCCAATCTGAGTTTTGCTCACGTCTCGAATGAATTCAAGGACATATTCGAAGAAATTTTGAGTGGCAGTCGGAACGGTTTGTGGATTCCGAACGGCTATAAAGGCTGAACCTAATAAGATAGCAATTACAACCCAAGAAGTAATAAGTACTTGGGCATGGACTTGGAACCCACCTATTTGCCAATAGAAATGTTGGCCTACTTCCACACCGGATATATCGTATAACCCCTTTAGTGTGTTCATGGAACATGATAGAACATTCATATTGCCCTCTGACTGAAATCGAAATTTCAAAAGAATTATTTTGATTCAACCATCTTCTTTTCGACTTGTATACTTAAATTGTATATTTTGAATATCTGCTAATTGCATAATATCCACCAGGTTTGTCTCTTTTCTTTTGTGCGATTCAGGAATAGTACCCAATCCATAAATCTATGGAGTTACCAAAATCAAAATAATTTATTTATCTTATTATTAATCAACGATTTCGTATATAGCTAGAGCGACCCTCACAAATTGCGAATACTAATTTGTTAAGAATTAATCGGATTGAGGCTATAGCGTCATCGTTTGCTGGAATCGAAATATCTGCGAGATCGGGGTCACAATTTGTATCGATTAAACAAATTGTTGGAATTCCCAAAGTGATACATTCTCGAAGAGCCGTATATTCTTCTTGCTGATCAACGACGATTACAATATCGGGTACCCTCGTCATATATTTAATCCCGCCCAGATACGTTTGCAGACGCGATAATTGTCTCTTCAAAATAGCGGCATCCCTTTTGGGAAGACTGTCAAGTCTCCCCCCCTTTTGTTCTGTTCTCAAATCCCTGAACTTGTGAAGTCGCGTTTCTGTAGTGGACCAATTGGTTAACATACCGCCGAGCCATTTTTGATTAACATAATGGCACCGAGCCCTTATTGCAGCTCGCGCGACTAAATCAGCTGCTTTATTTTTAGTACCAACAATTAAGAATTGTTTTCCCCTACTTGCTGCATCAAAAACTAAATCACAAGCTTCTGATAAAAACCGAGCAGTTCGAGTCAGATTTGTAATATGAATACCTTTATGTTTTGCAGATATATAAGGTGCCATTCTAGGATTCCATTTCCGAGTACCATGACCAAAATGAATTCCTGCTTCCATCATCTCTTCCAAATGGATGTTCCAATACCTTCTTGCCATTTCTCCCCCACTTCCTCTTTTTTTTTTAAGAGACGAGGCGCCCTGAAATAAAGAATTGTTCCGAGGGAACCTTCTCTTCTACCAGAGAGTGACCATTGATACACGACCCAAGCCATTCATTACTTTCTATTCATTATTATCCTTCGTTCTATGCATTATTATCTTTCTTTTCTTACCATTAAGAAATCAAATGATCACAAATAGTTAAAAGAATCCGCTCCTAGGACTCATTAAACCCTCTAAGCAATTGTGCTCTGATATATCATGGAAAGTCGTTGAAATGCACGAGTCAAATAATTCTCTGTGGTGTAAGAAAATATCTCTCATTTCCCCCCCGAATAAATTCCCTTTTTGTCTTTCCAAAAGAATGTTGTTATGCTGCCTTGAACAGTGGACTAATCCTTTGAATCCGGTACCGACTGGTATTATCCCCCCCAGAACAACGTTTTCTTTCAGGCCTTTCAACCAATCGATACGACCTCGGAGAGCAGCTTTTGCTAAAACTCGCGTGGTTTCTTGAAAACTCGCTTCGGATATAAAACTTTGAGTATTCAGAGACGCTCTCGTTATTCCCAATAAGATAGCTCGATAACAGATCACTTCTTCCAAAGCGCGCCCCATTCGTTCTGCTCGTAACAATCCAATCAGTTCGCCGGGTAAAAAAATATTAGACATTCCATCTTCGGAAACCAAAACTTTTGATGTTATTTGACGTACAATAATTTCTATATGCCTATCATGGATCTGCACCCCCTGTGATCGATAAACCTTTTGGATCTTATTAACCAAAGAGATACGACTTTGCACTATAGTTAGCTCAGCACCAATCAAGAATCCCCAGGGAATCCCAAGAATTCTTGTTATACTCGCGTTCCAACCCTCAACTCTCTTTTCTAGGTTCATCGATATTGAATCAAGCGAACGCACTTCTAACACCTGTTCTACTTTTGGAAGACCCTGCGTTATATCACCAGATCTCGATTTTTCATATATAAATGTAACTAATGTATCCCCTTCGTAAAGGATTGCTCCATAATGCCCATGAACAGTTGCTCCAGGAGTAGCCAAATAAGGCTTAGCTGATCGTATTACTACAGAGTTAACTTGAACAATTAAAACTTGACCGGATTTTAGGTGTGGTCCCCTTTTGGTTATACGTACATTTTCACAAAGAAACTGCCCAAGACTAATTATCGGGGACATTTCCTCACAATAATTAGGCGGGAGAAAATACCAATTCAAATTAAATGGATTCAAAAGGATCTTACTATCTGTATCAGGATTATAAATTTCCCCGTTTTCGTCCATTAAATAATATTTAAGTACTTGAAAAGGCTGTTTTAAATTGTCAAGTTTCAAATATTTAGTTACCGAGATATGATTATGAGTTATTAAATAGTAAAATGAATCAAAATTTGCAATTTGAAGGAATGTTCCTAAGGGTCCCAACGAAGTCTTAATTGGAGTTAGCGAATCTTTTTGAATTGGAATTGATTGTTTTATCACATTGTGATATTTTACATCGTTCAATGGACCCATTCGAAAATAATTAGATGATGACAAAATTATCAAAGATTGGCATTCCTTATTTTTATTCAACAACGTACGAATAGTTCCTTGATTTTGTCTAAGCGATTGTTCAACCCCTGCCTTGCCAAAAACGGAATAAAACGGATTGCTATTGGTGCGAGCTGAACCATTATCAGAAATTAATCCTGAACCCGACGGATGATCCCTTTTTCTGAGATACGAAATCGAAATATTGGATTTCACTAAGTTGATTCTTAGGAAATCTCGAATCAGACCATTTGTACGTACTTCAACAAAGGAAGCACAAACCTCTTCGACGGAAGAACTTTTGTTGTCTTGGTCCCAATTCAACACTAAACACGTCCGAACTAATTGAATACTTGTATCAGAAATTCCCCCAGCGGCTTTGCCCTTCCCATAAAGGACATAATTGACAACTCGAAATTGCATATTATCCTTTTCCCGCAGCGGATCCTGGGGGAAGAGTGTTGCTAAATTTATACCATACGCTATTTCATATGTGACTACGGGTCGAACCAAAACAAAAGACTTTTTCTTGGTAGGTGTGATCCGTTGAACATAGATCCACTTTTTCAATTTTTTTGATTCCTTAGTGGCTTCCTTAAGTTTTTTTTTTTCACTTTCTGGCGGTATCAGGATGCCACTGTGTCGGGATATTTTATCTATCTCTCCGGGAAAATGGATATCTCCCGAAAATATTTTTAGTTCAACCCCCCCCTTTTTTCTCTCCATTCGGACCAATCCGCCCCCCCGGCTTCGTATATTTAAAGTGATTTGTGTGTCTACTCCAATGATACTATTATTCCGTACCATTAGGTAAGAAGATTCGGGAAAAATATGCACTTCCTCCGGAATGAAAAAAAGGCGATCTATTTTCATTTGGTATTTTGGCTTAATTTTTTTGAGTCCTCGATACTCAATCAAGTCCTCCTTTTTAACGATTGAATGCGCCCCCGGAGTCCCCCATTTAGTAATTCCGGAACTCTTTCTTCTGTATCGAGGATCGTCGAAATAAGCAAGAATACTATTTCTACGGAAAATACCCCTTGCGGGTATTTCAATCGAGATACCTGAATGGGGCATTAGCTCTTTCTCTTGTTCTTGAATCGAGTGGAATGGAATAAGAAATACATTTCTTTGCCTTTTTGCCAATAAATCCGAATTCACGTGGAGAATTGCAGGATGGATGAGATTACAATGACCAGTACCTATGATTCTATTAAATCCCGAATAATCAGACATCTCAAGAATTCTACCTTTTTTTTTAGCAGGAAAATCAGAACTAAAAAATTTGTGTCCCGCTTGATCATTATTCACTGAGAGCGAGCGGCTAAAAACCTCTCTTCGTTCGAGAGAAAGAGAATCAATATTCATTTGATCTTGATCCTTGTGGAGTGAAAAAGAAACTACACTAGATCTGCGTGAACCCCCCGACAATATCCATAAATGGCTTGTTTTTGGCAAGAGGTGAACATTACTATATGTAAATTCGGGTGCATGGTATACATCAGTACTCCAGTGCATTTCTCCCTCTGAATCAGAATAAATATGTTTTCGAACCCTCTCTTTAAAATTCAAAGTGTATGCTCCCGCCCGAATCTCAGCAATCACTTGTTCTGATTCGACATATTGATCATTTTGAACTAAAAGAAAACTTTTTGGTGGAATAGTAACATTGTGCATAATATCTTCACCCTCAATAATTATATCCAAATCTATAGAACATAGAAAAGCCGGATGCCCGTGACGTGTGCGCGTGGGATGAACCAAATCCTCATTGAATTTGATTTTACCATTAGAAGGGGCTCGTACATGTTCTGCAGTGCCCCCTGTAAATACACCGCCGGTATGAAAAGTTCTTAATGTTAGTTGAGTCCCTGGTTCCCCAATAGATTGACCCGAAATAATACCTACGGCTTCCCCCAATTCAACCAGGTCACCATGAGTCGGACTCCGACCATAGCATAATCGACAGATCCACGATGTACTCCTACAAGTAAAGGGGGTTCGAATAGATATTGCTTGTGTTCGAAGGGTTATGAGTCGATTGACAAGTCCAATCCCAATATCTTGATTTCTAATGGCGATGGATCGCGGGCCCATATATATATCGTCTGCTAATACACGACCAATTAATGTTTGGCTAAAAACCCTTTCCGACATCATCCTATTTTGATTTTGAGGACTCACAGAAATTCCTCGGACAGTGCCACAATCTGTTCTACGTACAATAATGTGTTGAACTACTTCAACAAGTCTGCGCGTAAGATATCCAGCATCTGATGTTCGGACAGCGGTATCAACAACCCCCTTGCGGGCTCCATAGCAAGAAATGATATATTCTGTTAAAGAAAGTCCTTCGCGTAAATTGCTTTGAATGGGTAAATCAATCATTTGCCCTTGGGGATCAGACATTAATCCTCTCATACCCACCAATTGGTGTACTTGAGATGCATTTCCTCTAGCCCCCGAAAAAGACATTATATGGACTGGATTAAAAGGCTCAGTCATCCTAAAATTAGGATTCATTTCTTGTCGCAAATATTCACTTGTAGCATACCATATCTCAATGGATTGGCGTAGTTTTTCTATCGCGTGTACATTCCCATAATGATAGTGTTTTTCCAAAATAAAACTTTGTTGTTCAGCATCTTGGACTAGCCATCGCTTAGAAGGTATCGTTAAAAGATCATCAATGCCTAATGAAATAGATGTAGCAGTGGCTTGCTGGAACCCCAGGGTCTTTACTTGATCCAGGATGTGTGATGTATATGCCATTCCGAAGTGATCTATTAACCTGCTAATAAGTCGTTTAATGGCAGTTCCATCTATCATTTTATTGTGAAAGACCAGACTCACCCGTTCTGCCATAAGTACCTCCGTATTCCGCTGAGTAGGATTCGCCAATGGATTTTAGTCAATGAGTGGAAAACTTCCTTTTCTCGATCTTGATTCGCGTAGAAAGGTCAGCAATGGTGGTCATACTTGAACCGGAAAGGCCCAAGGAGTCGTAGAATTACTTAGTTTAGACACCAGATGATTAGGTACCATATGAGCAGGCCCGGGAAAACCCTTGTATAGCTTCTTCGATTTCTCGATAAAGAGAAATATGGCCCACGGTGGTTCGAATGTATATAGAAAGAATTTCTTTTTTTACACTTCGTACTATTAGATAATGCTCATAAATCTCATGAGAGGTACCCAAAGATTCATAGTGAACTTCGATGGGAGCTTCCCTTGAAGCAATAAGGCGTTGATCTAATCGCCACCGAAGCCACAACGGACTATCTAAATTGATTCTTTTCTGCCGATAAGCTCCAATTGCATCATAGGAATTACAAAAAAGGGGTTCTTTCGTATACTTATAGCTATTATCGTCAATTCTTTCATCTGGATAATTTCTTCGATTACATGTATTATACCTATTTGCACAAATACCTCGACGATTCCCGCTCGTTAATACATAGAGCCCAATAAGCATATCTTGAGTCGGTACGGAAATGGGATCTCCAATAGTAGGAGACAAGAGATTCATATGAGAAAACATAAGTAAACGAGCCTCCGCTTGAGCCTCTAAAGATAAGGGTACATGAACAGCCATTTGATCCCCATCAAAGTCTGCGTTGAATCCCTTACAAACTAATGGATGTAAACAAATAGCGCGCCCTTCCACTAAAATGGGCTGGAATGCCTGTATGCCCAATCTATGCAGAGTA